CAATTGCAACGATTCGATAGACGGCTCATTGGGATAGATTAGATCAACAGCAACCCCCCTTGGAAACGTATAGGAAGTTTTCTCCTCGTACGGCTCGAGAAAAATGATTCGAAGTTATGTATTAGAATGGCAAATAAAAAAAGTCCATAAAATCATCAAATGAATTAAATGAAGAATTAAGTCCTTTTTCTTTCCTAAAAAAAGAAAATCATTTGTATACTCATAACTCAAGTTAAATAACTTTCAAATAGCCAAAAAAAAAATCCTTTGGCATTTCATTTATTGAGCAGTCTCGAATACCCTTTTTTGTCTCATTTAGAATCGATTTGAATTCTGCATTCTGATTCAAATCCAATTGTTAATTGGTGCGACAATCCAATATGAAAATAGAAAATAAAAGGATGTTTCCTTGTTCCGGAATCTTTTATCTTTGTTTTGAATCATTAGGTTTAGACCTTACTTCGTTGATTTTTAATCCTTTCAAAAATGATAGCAACATACCTTTTTGTTATTTCTTTCTATCAAAGAATCATATGAACGGCGGATTCCCACACGATATATATAATTTTTATCGAAAAGGTTTTATCAATCCCAACAAAATTTCCTTTAAGATTTGAAACTTGCCTGATTGGGGTCCTTTCGGTATCTCTGTCAAAGATATACTTACGAAGTTGTTCCAACTTATTGATTAACATTAACCCTAGACCCTTTCCCCTTAAGAAATGAATCAATACTTTCTACTCGAGCTCCATCATGTACTATTTCCATCACACCCCAACAAAAAATGCGGGTTCGAGTGGAGGAGAACAAAGGATGTCGAGTCAAGAGCATCCCTTAATTAGATTATAGAATGGTGGATATAAGAATCCACAACAGATCATGTCCTTCAAGTCGCACGTTGCTTTCTACCACATCGTTTCAAACGAAGTTTTACCATAACATTCCTCGAATTTGGAACCGCTATGCGGTTGATTAAGTTATAGAATCATGAATAGTCATTAGTTCAGTTAGGACAGTCGGCACATAAGATTTAGAATATATATTAAGTTATTTTTCATTTTTTTTTTTTCAATTTCAATAATGAAAAAAAATTCCAATTTGTTTTACATCCAATAAAAACAATAAAAATGAAAAAATCGATTGGAAAAATACAATTTCTTTTCCCGGAATGAATAAAAAAATAACAAACTTCCTTCTATTCTATATGAATATGAGGGCCGGGTATATGACACCCCCTTTTTTTGGAATTCAAATTCGTGTAATCTATAACCCCATCTTGCCTAAATCCCCAACAGATTCAGTTGTATCTGCGCGGCATTTGAACACTTATCATCCCTTTTTGTGAATTTGTGAAATTTAAAAAAAGATAAGATTCATTTTGGTTAGAATAATTAGCGGAAAGAATCAAATTCTATCCAATATTACACTTTAGAAACGGAAAAATACAATTTGAATTATTTACTAGAATTACACATGCCCTTACCCTGGGACGGAAGGATTCGAACCTTCGAATAGCGGGACCAAAACCCGACGCCTTACCACTTGGCCACGCCCCACTTTGATTTCTATTCGACACTAATAAAGACTAATGTTGTTATTGATTGTTCGTCAATTCCAGCCAAAATAGCTAAAGAAAAAATTAGATTCTATTGTTAGTATTTTGACGCATGTAGATATAGAATTATCCTGAATTTATTGATCATTACATATAATTACATTAAGATATTGTATGAAAGTAGAATTTTTTCTATTCTCAAAAGAGAATGGAAAGTTTTTTGGTTGAGTGAGTAAGTTCAAAAAAAAAAAAGAAGGATTTTTGATCTTTCTTTTTTTTTTTTTTCTTCATTTTTTCCTTCTATGAAGAACTCAATCAAAATACAATTATCTTAAAAACAAAATGTCTGTTATGCTTAATATCTTAAGTTTGATCTGTCTTAATTCTGCCCTTTATTCGAGTAGTTTTTTCTTAGTCAAATTACCTGAAGCCTACGATTTTTTGAGTCCAATCGTAGATTTTATGCCAGTCATACCTGTACTCTTTTTTCTCTTAGCCTTTGTTTGGCAAGCTGCTGTAAGCTTTCGATGAAATCTTTCATCTTGTCCTAGAAAAATGAATGATTTTTTCGAGAAAAATGATGCGAATACTAATAATTGATAAGATCAGACAAATCTTACAGTATGAACTCTTGATTCAAACATGAGAATTCTTGGATAACCGCGATTCGGATCGCCTCCTTTTACCATTCTAACTATTTTGATTTTCCGTGAATGAAAAACCTTATTGTGATCCTCCACAGGTGGGTATAAAAAAAATTCTTTTCGATTTCTAAAAACTACCTTCTTTGGTTTTCGGTATCAAAATAGGATATGCGGTATAAAAATAGATTCTCTATTCTCTTTTTTCAAAAAAAAAAATAATAATAATCTTGGAGATTGTGTAATGCTTACTCTCAAACTCTTTGTTTACACAGTAGTGATATTCTTTGTTTCTCTCTTCATTTTCGGATTTCTATCTAATGATCCAGGACGCAATCCTGGACGCGAAGAATAAAGGGGGGTTTCTTTACTTGATTTTTCATTTTATAAAATTAGAAATAAAAATAGATGAAAAAAAAATAGAAAAAAATTCTATTTGATATTTGTAATTATATATAATTTGTAATTTTTTTGAAAAAATCAAAAAGATTGAAAAAATTCGAAAGATAAATCAACTATTAAGTCATTAGTGGAAACGGAAAGAGAGGGATTCGAACCCTCGGTACGAATGAATCGTACAACGGATTAGCAATCCGACGCTTTCGTCCACTCAGCCATCTCTCCCCATGGAAAAAAATAAAAAACTAATATTCAAAAATTAAATAATATAAAAATATTATATAAAATAATTCGAAATATAATTCTATAATAACAATAATATATATCTACAAAATATACAAGTTGTATTGTGTAATACAACTAGGTACAAGTTTTATCTGAAATTCCAATCAGTTAGATAAATTAGAAAGATTCAATAAAAGATTCACAACACAATCACAATATAAATTTGAGTTTATTGACTTATTCGAAAAATATATATATTCTAAAATAAATACTTCGATGCCATTTCTTATTATCTTTTCTTCCCCCTTTTGCTTCCATTTTTTCGTTTTTTTTTCTACCGCTCTTACTTTATCTTTGTTAGTGAAATCTATAATCTAATAGTTAATAATTGATAAATCAAAAACTTTCAATTGAACTCCTTCTTTAGAATTCATATTTTTACTTATTCTCCCCCCGATCTTTCAAAATGGAAACTTAGGCAAGTACCTTGATATACACAAATTTAGTTTAGTTTAATTAAAAAAAAAAAGAACATATTTAATTTAGTTCCTTCATGCTTAATATACCTACTATAACTAGGATAATTAATTTTTTGCGTTTTTTACTATTGACTTTAATTATAACTTCCGTTTTATTTATAGTTCTGAGTAAGATAGGACTTATTTGAAGTTAATCGAATGAACAACTCAAGAAATCTTTATGTGGGATTCCATATATTTTTTAGCTCTTTATCGCGTCAATTGATAATTTTTGGTTATTGAGATTCATGGGCAATTCAGATTAATATTTAGAGATAGATATTACCTTTTTCTTTTTTTTTTTTTCAAAGGAATTGAAATGATTGAAGTTTTTCTATTTGGAATTGTCTTAGGTCTAATTCCTATTACTTTGGCTGGATTATTCGTAACCGCATATTTACAATACAGACGTGGTGATCAGTTGGGCTTTTGATTAATTAGATTAATTAACAAATATTTTTTTAATTGACCTCCTGTAGATTAGAGAAAGTAGGAGGTCAAATCTAGATTACTGCTCAGTTATTTCAGTCTAATTCGATAATTAATTCGATTCGACCTAACAAGAATGGAATCGCGCTCTGTAGGATTTGAACCTACGACATCGGGTTTTGGAGACCCACGTTCTACCGAACTGAACTAAGAGCGCTTTCTTATCATAATAGATAAGACTGTAAAGAAACCTTTTTGTAACAAAAAACTACATCTGCATCCTGCATGCATATACTTCATATAGAGTATGATAAAAAAAATGAGAAATTCTGTTTTTAATCGATTTTAATTAAAATGAAATTCCTCCTTACTTCTCAGAGGAAAAGTAATTAGGTAGGGATGACGGGATTTGAACCCGTGACATTTTGTACCCAAAACAAACGCGCTACCAAGCTGCGCTACATCCCTTTCAATTCAATTGGTTTTTATAGTGTAATTGTAAAGAATCCTTGTCTTGTTTTCCACATCGCTATTTCCTATATACATAATTTATCTTGCCATTTCCTCTTTTTGGTCTCATATCATATAAGGTATAATAAAAATATTTTGATATATATGAAAAACCCGTCGTAAATTAAAAAATACTTTTCGGGAATGCTCAGCAGGAAGGGGCATGCTACTCTATTTTCTGAAAAAAAAAAATATTTTATCTACCGGATCGTTGTACATTTATTTTAATTTGACTTAGCTTAGGGATTTTGTGTACAAACAAAAGTAGTCTTTTTTAACTTTAAACTATCTATGCATCTGATCGTAGATTAGATATGTATTGCCTTTCTTTTATATATTACATTAAAGAAAAAAAACGAAGGAGGATTTTCAATGCGGGATCTAAAAACATATCTTTCCGTGGCACCGGTTCTAAGTACTCTATGGTTTGGGGCTTTAGCCGGTCTATTAATAGAAATCAATCGTTTTTTCCCAGATGCGCTGACATTCCCCTTTTTTTAATTCTAGTTTTTGACGTGGTAAGGGGGTAACGAAGATTAGAGATAGAATCAACTATCTGTGATTAATCCCCCCCTTATTTTAATAATATAAAAATATTCGAGGGGAGAAAGACGAAAAGTAGATTCAACCTCATCAAAACTTGGGATCCGGTTCGAATGAAAATCTCTAAAAAAAGGGGGAGAGTGGAAACGAAAATGTGAATCTAGGGTAATAGGTATCATACAGGCTATTAAAATGAGATATTGTGATTAGAAATATAGTTAGAAACCTTTTGATTACGGAGTATTTCTTAAATTTATTTACTATAATTACTCTATTGATTGTGATTGCAACGAAATCTTTCTAATTGTATTTGTATTTCGAGTTAGAAACTTCTATTTTTTGATTTTCCTTTCTTCTTCACTTCGGGACGAAAATAATAATAGAAAGGTGGCTTGAATCAAAAATCCAAAGGAGGTTAGGTTGATGGCTGAGGGTAAAGATGCCCGAGTAAAAGTTATTTTGGAATGTACCGGTTGTGTTCGAAAGAGTGTTAATAAGGAATCAAGGGGCATTTCCAGATATATTACTCAAAAGAATCGACACAATACGCCTAGTCGGTTGGAATTGCGAAAATTCTGTCCCTATTGTTACAGACATACAATTCATGGAGAGATAAAGAAATAGATCGAACCGAACGTCTGCCTATCATTCTTTCAAGGAAGGGGACAAAACTATTTTCGTTCTATTTTATATAAATAAATTATATATTTATATAAATATTATAGAAATATCAAATTTCTATTTTAGATATTTATTTTAATTTTATAAATAAAAATATATATATAGAAATAAATATATAAAATTAAAATAAATATATAAAATAGAAATAAACAAACCAAATCCTATTTCTTAATTCGAATTTTTTTTTATGTCCAACCGAAATAGGATTTTCGGTATATTATATTTTATATTAAGGAATAAACTAAACAAACTATGAATAAATCTAAGCGACTCCTTATTAAACGCAAGCGACCTTTTCGTAGACGTTTGTCCCCGATCCGACCAGGGGATCGAATTGATTATAGAAACACGAATTTACTTAGTGAATTTATTAGTGACCGGGGAAAAATATTATCTAGGCGAGTAACTAGATTGACCTTGAAACAACAACGATTAATTACTCTTGCTATAAAAAAAGCTCGTATCTTATCTTTGTTACCTTTTATTACTAATCGCAAAAAATTTGAAAGAATCAAGCCGACTACTAGAACTGATAAATTTAGAAACAAAAATAAAAAATTTGAAAGAACCAAGCCGACTACTAGAACTGATAAATTTAGAAACAAAAATAAAAAATTTGAAAGAACCAAGCCGACTACTAGAACTGATAATTTTAGAACCGAAAATAAAAAATTTGAAAGAATCAAGTCGACTACTAGAACTGATAATTTTAGAACCGAAAATAAAAAATAGGTTTTTTTAGAAAAAAATAGGTCTTTATACAATTGATAATTGAATCAAAAACAAATTCTAATCTTAACTCAAAAATGGGTTGCTGGTTTGTTTTAAAAAATATGAGAATCTAGATTTGATTGCTGTGTCGTAGGATAATAAAAAATCGGGGAATTTTTTTTTTGAATAGGTTTTTTGATTTTTTTTATGGATTGTATTTTATCAGACTAATTTCTACTCTACCCTCCCGGAGTTTATTCTCCGGGGAACTTGATTTAAATAATTTTGGGGGATGGATTCTTTCCAATCTTCTTTTTTTATGACCTCATTGGAAATCAAATCATATAAAGACAATTACTATTTAATATAGCTATTTGCGCAAGTATTTTACGATTAAGAAGCGATTGTCTCTTGCGCAGATCATTTATAAATTTACTATAACTAGAACTAGAGTATAGCCCTTTTTTGCGAATTACTGCATTTATCCGAGTGATCCACAAACGACGAAAATCTCTCTTTTTCCTATCTCTATCCCGCTGAGCCGAAACCAAAGCCCTTCTTTTCTGTTGAGCAATAGTTCGAGTAAGTTTTGAATGAGCCCCTTGACGGGATAAACAACTTTTTTTTCTACGTTTCCGAGCTATATATCCTCGTCTAACCCTAGTCATTGAATAAATGAAACTTTGATGAATAACTAATTGATTTTCTTTCTTTGAGTTATTCTTTTTTCCCTTCCTGATCGATCTATTAATAACAAAACGTAATTTTCCAATGTATAAAATAAAAATTCCAATGGCTTTTGCTACTATAACCTTCCCGACCACGATTTTTTCTTTTTTTTAGACATTTATTTTGCCTTGAAACAAGACAAAAAAATAAGAAATTGTGTTGGTGTATCAAACAAATAAAAAAGAAATGTAAATTCAACTTAAATATAGATGAATAAAGAAATAGTGGGTTCCTTCGTTTCTATGGTTATTTCTTAAACGGTGAGGTCCTCTCTATACACCGGAGCCCTTTACTTCATTTACTGAATGTTATTGATAACTTGTACAGTTCAAACTTTTTGGCTCTACCCATGAATTATCCAGTAATAGGTCTTTTACAATGAGATCCACTTATACAGTAACGGTATTGAATTTTGAAGGTTAGCTAGATAGCTGGCCCTGTTAGTCCGTTCTTGCAAGAATGGGAGCATAATTTTTTTGTTTTGCCCTAAAAATAAGATTACCCGCTTAATGGATAACGTTCGCTACCAATGGGAAATTTTTTCTCATCTTAAATCGGA